GCATTCGGAATTTCGTATCTGATGACACTTTTTTAGTTAGGGATAGTAATAGCAGCAGTTATTCCATATATTTGGATATTGAAAATCAAATTTTTGAGATTGACAATGATCCTTCTTTTGTAAGTGAACTAGAAAATTCTTTTTATAGTTTTCGGAACTCTACTTATCAAAATCATGTATCTAAGAGTGATGATTCCCACTATGATCGTTACATGTATGATACTAAATATAGTTGGAATAATCACATTAATAGTTGCATTGACAGTTATCTTCGGGCTCAAATCTCTATTGATAGTTACATTTTAAGTGGTAGTCACAATTACAGTGACAGTTACATTTATAGTTACATTTGTGGTGAAGGTGGAAATAGTAGTGAAAGTGAGAGTTCCAGTATAAGAACTAGCACGGATGGAAGTGATTTAACTAGAACAGAAAGTTCTAATGATCTAGATGTAACTCAAAAATACAGGCATTTGTGGGTTCAATGCGAAAATTGTTATGGATTAAATTATAAGAAATTTTTGAAATCAAAAATGAATATTTGTGAAGAATGTGGATACCATTTGAAAATGAGTAGTTCAGATAGAATCGAACTTTCGATTGATCCAGGTACTTGGGACCCTATGGATGAAGACATGGTCTCTTTGGATCCCATTGAATTTCATTCGGAGGAGGAACCTTATAAAGATCGTATTGATTCTTATCAAAGAAAGACAGGATTAACTGAGGCTATTCAAACAGGCACAGGTAAATTAAACGGTATTCCCGTAGCAATTGGGGTTATGGATTTTCAGTTTATGGGGGGTAGTATGGGATCCGTAGTAGGCGAGAAAATCACCCGTTTGATCGAGTATGCTACCAATCAATTTTTACCTCTTATTTTAGTGTGTGCTTCTGGAGGAGCACGCATGCAAGAAGGAAGTTTGAGCTTGATGCAAATGGCCAAAATATCTTCCGCTTTATATGATTATCAATCAAATAAAAAATTATTCTATGTAGCAATCCTTACATCTCCTACTACTGGTGGGGTGACAGCTAGTTTTGGTATGTTGGGGGATATCATTATTGCCGAACCCAATGCCTACATCGCATTTGCGGGTAAAAGAGTAATTGAACAAACATTGAATAAGACAGTCCCTGAGGGTTCACAGGCGGCTGAATATTTATTCCATAAGGGCTTATTCGATCTAATCGTACCACGTAATCCTTTAAAAGGTGTTTTGAGTGAGTTATTTCAGCTCCACGCTTTCGTTCCCTCGAATCAAAATTCAATCAAGTAAAGCCTTACTTAAAACCTAAAAAATTCATTATTTTATTTGTGACGAACAAGTAGTTATTTAGTTTATAGGAATTAAAGTAAAAATTCGAAGAATGGATTTTGATTTGGTAACATAAGATAAAATTGTAGAAAGAATCATGCGGAGAAATTTTTTTTACCGATATTCCTGATTAGTAATTAGGAAACCCCTATCAAACAAAATAAAAGAGCGAATTATTTCTTCCGCAAACTTTGGCAAGTGGAATAAAATGAATTTCATGCTCCCCTTCTTACATTACATGTGTATATATAATTCAACTCTAGCAAATAGCGGCATAGAGTCTTGCATCTTTCTACATCTCTAGAGGATCTCTAGTTTTACTAAGAATCCCTGTTGTTGGATCGGATTATAACGAACTTTTTTGGAATTTGTAAGAAAATCTTTATTAAATTTTAATAAAAAAAAATTATAAGACAAGATAATAAATAAAATAATACAAAAGTCTATTATGATACATATATTTCATGTCGAAAGATGAGTAAATTGAATTCGACATTCCTCATTCCTTTTCTATATATACTCACGTAGATATTACTTAGTATAATTATATATGAATTAGTATAATTCTAAGATACCTTTTATAACAATCAATAAATAACAGGTAAAAATATTAATATAACAATTAATATAACAATAAATAACAGGTACAAATATTAAGTCGAGGTATCCATTCTATGACAACTCTCACCACCTTACCCTCTATTTTTGTGCCTTTAGTGGGCCTAGTATTTCCGGCAATTGCAATGGCTTCTTTATCTCTTCATGTTCAAAAAAACAAGATTTTTTAAATATGCTAGTGCCGTCTATTTTTTTTTTTCAAAACTTAGACTTTGACGATAACACAGCTATCTATTTAGTAGACTAGAGTCTAACATGTGGCTTACTCCAAACATAAGCGATTATACATGCGTAAACATGATATCTGAGGAAATGAATTATAAGTATTTAAAAATAGAAAATATATAACAGATCAGGCGACGAATGTTTGAGATGTAAAGTCAATATATCTATATGGATGTAGGTATCTATAGGGAATCATAGAAAGGTGATGTTATTATTTTAGATCTAAGTAATTCGATGAATTACTCCTAAAGTAAGGGTTCACATCAAAATAGTGCTAGTTGATTAGAGTTACTTCGGAAACAAAAAAAGTCAAATAGATTTTTGTTATTCTATCAATTCCAATAAAATGCAACGAGATCTAGTATGAGTTGGCGATCAGAACGTATATGGATAGAATTTATAAGAGGATCTCGAAAAATCAGCAATTTCTGCTGGGCCTTTATCCTTTTTTTAGGTTCATTAGGATTTTTATTGGTTGGAACTTCCAGTTATCTTGGTAGGGATTTGATATCTTTATTTCCGTCTCAGCAAATAATTTTTTTTCCACAGGGGATCGTGATGTCTTTCTATGGGATCGCAGGTCTCTTTATTAGCTCCTATTTGTGGTGCACAATTTTGTGGAATGTAGGTAGTGGTTATGATCGATTCGATAGAAAAGAAGGAATAGTGTGTATTTTTCGTTGGGGGTTTCCTGGAAAAAATCGTCGAATCTTCCTACGATTCCTTATGAAAGACATTCAGTCCATCAGAATAGAAGTTAAAGAGGGTATTTATGCACGTCGTGTCCTTTATATGGAAATCAGAGGCCAAGGGGCCATTCCCTTGACTCGTACCGATCAGAATCTGACCCCACGAGAAATTGAGCAAAAGGCTGCCGAATTGGCCTATTTCTTGCGTGTACCAATTGAAGTTTTTTGAAAAATAACGTTCAGAATGAATGCTTTCTTAGTTCGTAGCAAGAGGGATAAAACTCAAATTCAAGAATAGTCTTTTTTTATAGACCATAGTAATAGTATAACTTAACTGGAATTTCTTCAGAATGCTCATTTGAGCCAAAGCAGACGTATACGGAACAGCCAGAAAACTGTCTTTGTCCGAAATTTTTATGCGTATGTAAATCAACTCCACAGTAACAAACGTGGATTCTTTTTATTTTCTTTCTGTATTATTTCGAAATTCAAGGCTTAACTAATGAATCACAAATCAAAAACTAAAAAACAGGGAATGGATTCATAATAGTATCCATATTACTTGTAATAGAACTTATGTTTGATATAAATATTAGTAGTGTATAGAGTTAACGAATGAAGTGAGTTCATTAAAAAATCAAAGACGAAAAAATGGCAAAAAAGAAAGCATTCATTCCCCTTCTATATCTTGCATCTATAGTATTTTTGCCCTGGTGGATCTCTCTTTCATTTAAAAAAAGTCTAGAATCTTGGGTTATTAATTGGTGGAATACTGGTCAATCCGAAATTTTTTTGAATGATATTCAAGAAAAGAGTATTATAAAAAAAGTTATAGAATTAGAGGAACTCTTTCTCTTGGACGAAATGCTAAAGGAATACCCAGAAACACATCTACAAAAGCTTCGTATCGGAATCTACAAAGAAACGATCCAATTGATCAAGATGCACAACGAGGATCGTATCCATACGATTTTGCACTTCTCGACAAATATAATCTGTTTCGTTATTCTAAGTGGTTATTCTATTCTTGGTAATGAAGAACTTGTTATTCTTAACTCTTGGGTTCAAGAGTTCCTATATAACTTAAGCGACACAATAAAAGCTTTTTCTATTCTTTTATTAACTGATTTATGTATAGGATTCCATTCGCCCCATGGTTGGGAACTAATGATTGGTTCTGTCTACAAAGATTTTGGATTTTCTCATAACGATCAAATTATATCCGGTCTTGTTTCCACTTTTCCAGTCATTCTTGACACAATTTTTAAATATTGGATCTTCCGTTATTTAAATCGTGTATCTCCGTCACTTGTAGTGATTTATCATTCAATGAATGACTGAAAAATCTAATGTTTGTTACTTTGTACATAAGTAAAACATTCAAAATTCTACTTATTCCTTCTACCCATCCAGAAGGATGCCTCCTATATTCGAGTAACATTATTTCAGTAAATAGCAGAATCATGGATAGGGAACTATACTAGGGACCTACCTAATTTTATTGTAGAAATTTTTGGGCTCAATGATTGGACCATGCAAACTAGAAATACCTTTTCTTCGATAAAGGAAGAGATTACTCGATCTATTTCCGTATCACTCATGATATATATAATAACTTGGGCACCCGTTTCAAATGCCTATCCCATTTTTGCACAGCAGGGTTATGAAAATCCACGAGAAGCAACCGGCCGTATTGTCTGTGCCAACTGCCATTTAGCTAATAAGCCCGTGGATATCGAGGTTCCACAAGCGATACTTCCTGATACTGTATTTGAAGCAGTTGTTCGAATTCCTTATGATATGCAACTGAAACAAGTTCTTGCGAATGGTAAAAAGGGCGGTTTGAATGTGGGGGCTGTTCTTATTTTACCCGAAGGGTTTGAATTAGCCCCCCCCGATCGTATTTCTCCCGAGATTAAAGAAAAGATGGGCAATCTGTCTTTTCAGAGCTATCGTCCCACTAAAAAAAATATTCTTGTGATAGGGCCTGTTCCTGGTCAGAAATATAGTGAAATCACCTTTCCTATTCTTTCCCCGGACCCTGCCACTAAGAAAGATGTTCACTTCTTAAAATATCCCATATACGTAGGCGGGAACAGGGGAAGGGGTCAGATTTATCCCGACGGGAGTAAGAGTAATAATAATGTTT